CATCCACGCACGAATACCCTCGTTTAAAAGAATATTTTTGGTGTAGAAAGTCTCAAATTCAGGATCTTCCGCTGCACGGATTTCCTGGGAAACGAAGTCATAGGCACGTAGGTTCAGAGCCAGGCCGACTACGCCAATAGCACTCATCCATAAACCGGTGACGGGTACAAATAGCATAAAGAAATGTAACCAACGTTTATTGGAAAAAGCAACACCAAAGATTTGGGACCAAAAGCGGTTAGCAGTGACCATTGAATAAGTTTCTTCAGCTTGAGTTGGGTTAAAAGCGCGGAAGGTATTTGCACCATCACCATCCTCGAATAGAGTGTTTTCTACGGTCGCCCCATGAATAGCGCATAGCAGAGCCGCGCCTAATACTCCGGCAACTCCCATCATATGAAATGGGTTCAACGTCCAATTATGAAATCCTTGGAAAAAGAGGATGAATCGAAATATCGCTGCTACGCCAAAACTCGGCGCAAAGAACCAACCAGATTGCCCCAGTGGATAAATAAGGAATACGGAAACAAAAACAGCGATTGGAGCAGAGAATGAAATTGCATTATAAGGTCGCAATTGAACAGACCGAGCAAGTTCAAATTGACGTAACATGAAACCTATTAGTGCAAAAGCCCCATGGAGAGCGACAAAAGTCCACAGACCCCCTAATTGACACCAACGAGTAAAATCCCCTTGCGCTTCCGGGCCCCATAGTAGCAACAAAGAGTGTGCTAAACTATTGGCAGGGGTGGAAACTGCCGCGGTTAAGAAATTACAACCTTCCAAATAGGAACTAGCCAATCCATGGGTATACCAAGAAGTTACAAAAGTTGTCCCTGTAAACCAACCCCCTAAAGCGAAATAAGCACAAGGAAAGAGCAATAGGCCGGACCATCCTACAAAAACGAAACGGTCCCTTCGTAACCAGTCGTCCATAATATCAAATAGATCATTTTCTTCTTTAGTAACTCTACCAAGGGCTATAGTCATAGTGATCCTCCTATTCAATTACTTCAACCATTTCCGAGCACCTCATATCACTTCCAAGGCATACGATAGTTTAATTATCTGTGGACGATTTCTTTCTCGTTCAATGCCCTTTTTCAATGGTCTCGAAGATAGAAATTTTGCATTTTTATCTATGGGGTCACAACCGAGGTCGTGGTAAATCCATGAATTTGATTCGATTAGTTTTTCTTATACTATAGAAATAAACATTTGAATTCAGCATTATTCCATGACTCCTATTTCAAAGCCTATCCTTTAAGGGAAAAATGAAAATAAAAGTAACCCCTCTTTTCCCACTCGCTCTCTATTGCATGGGTGGAAGAACAAAAATAGGATTCTGAAAAAAAAAAGGAAAGATATTGAAAAAAAAAAAATGGACTTTCGAAATAAATTTTTATGTGTAGCGGAAAGGAGTTGCGATTTTTTCTTATTCCTATAGAACATCTAGTAACAAGAATATGAAATCGTAAATAGCGAAAAATTCTTGCCTTGCGCGGTCTAAGTCTAAGGAAATACAAAAAATCCGCTTATACAATTTCATCTACATCGAATTTATATATCAGAATAGCGAATAGAGGCATCATTCAAGGAGTCAGGTCTACTTACTTTATATTTCTTTCCAATTTTATGGTGGGTTTGATTTTATGGTGGGTTTGATAAGAATCCTTTTTGCTTTGTTGATAAATAATCAAAAAAGAGTTTTTTATTTTTTATATAACCTGCTTGTTTTATTATAACAAGTCCTATATGGAAATGCCCGCTGAAGAGAAAATCTATCTGATTGTTTCTCAGCCAATATCGAATTTTAGAAAGAAAAAACAAGAATTTTCTTCTTTTTTTTATTAACATTAAGAAAAAAGAATATAACTAAAATGGAATTGGCAATATAATTTTTATGGGCTTTTGAAAGAAAAAGGAAGGATTTTTTGCAATCGTTATTTCTTGCCTCTGTCATATTACGGAAACCTTTCGATTTGGAACGGGGAGAGATGGCTGAGTGGACTAAAGCGGCGGATTGCTAATCCGTTGTACAATTTTTTTGTACCGAGGGTTCGAATCCCTCTCTTTCCGCCCCCTCGGATCATTTGGGACTTTCGAATTGGAAGGAATTCTGACCCCCGGATTTTCTCATAGATAAATGTACGAAACAAATCCAATTTGTAAGAAAAAATTCCAAAAAAAATTGGATTTTTACTCCTCACGCCCAGGATTACGTCCTGGGTCATTAGATAAGAATCCAAAGATAAAGAGGGAAACAAAGAATATCACTACTGTATAAACAAAAAGTTTGAGAGTAAGCATTACATAATCTCCAAGATTTTTTTTTTAAGGAATAGATTACCCGTTTTTCCTTACCACACAGATCCATTAGGATGGGTTTTGTTTATTTTGACACCTAAAAATGCAAAAATCAATTCTTGCAATTTTTTTCAAGAATTGATTTCTAATAAGCACTCTTATCAATATCAAAAATTAGGTTAGGTATTGTGTGGGTACCTAAAGGTACCTGCTCAACGTAGGTGCAGGGGGTAGAAAGGCTGATCCAAATTTATTGCTGCAGCTATACATTCAATGTAGAAGAATTTGAATTTTAGAATCGAAGGTTCATAATATAAGATAAGACTTCTCGGCTTTTATCCATTTTTAGAATTTTTTTGGAATGAATACATCATTCAATTTGGCAGACAGAGCAGTAAAGATTTCATCGAAAACTTACAGCAGCTTGCCAAACAAAGGCTAATAGAAAAAAGAGTACAGGTATGACAGGCATAACATCCACGATTGGGTTGAAAATGGCATAAGCTTCGGGCAATTTGGCGAAGAAAAAACTAGTCGGATAAAGAACAGAATTAAAACAGATACAGGTTAAACTAAGTATATTAGGCATAACAAGCATTTCGTTCTTGTAGAGTAGATAATTGGATTTTGATTGAGTTATTTTTCTAAGGGAAAAAGGAAAAGGCGGATTCAAAATCCTTTTTTCTTCGGACTTTCCCAAACGCAAAATACCTCCTTGTATTCGCACTCTCAAATGAGAATGGAAGAAATTCGACTTTCATATAATATCTTAATAGAATTCCATGTAATGATCAATGCATTTTTTGGATTCTATATTATCCGCATGTCTAGAATCCTAGCAAGAGAGTATCCCTCATTTTTTATGTAATTGAAGTGGGATTGACGAATAACAAAACAAATAAACATACTAGTGTTTATTAGTGTCGGATAAAACCCGAAATGGGGCGTGGCCAAGTGGTAAGGCAGCGGGTTTTGGTCCCGTTACTCGGAGGTTCGAATCCTTCCGTCCCAGATTTTTCTGATGAAACGAAAGATGAAATCGTATTGTACCCCGCACGAGACAAAAGAAAGTTTATTAGAGAGAATAATTATCTCTTATGAACTCTTAGATTAGATGCATTTCTAAGCATTCATTTTCTTTCTCAGAAAACATAATCAAGTGTCAAGTCCAGTCAAATTGAATATCTTTATTTTCATGAAAAATTTGGTCTATACGTAAAACACTGTATAAAAAATGAGACCTATCCCTTTATGATAGAGATAGATTTTTGTTGTATTATATTATTAGCAAAAAGGGTCCTTCTTTGGTTAAGCGAAAACGATCTCGATCTGTGATTCTTTAAATATCCAGAATGATCCATTCTGGTAAGGATAAGGTAAGAACTGTTCGTTGGATAGAATGGATTCCAAAAATCATACTTCTCCTAATTTTTGATTTGGAGTTGCTTCTTTTAGGTAAAAGAAAGAATGCTATAAGTAAAAGCAAAGACCTTAATTTTACTTTACACGAAATGTGTTTTTTTTACTTCATTTTTTTCTTTCTTTTGGTATTCGAGTCGAAGAAGTACGAGAATTCTATAACTACCAAAAAACTTTCAATCTTTTCATTGGAATAGTTTATTTAGTTAATAGTTAATTGTTTTTGTTACGGAAAAATATATTGCTAATCTAATTCTAATATAGTAATTAAATTAATTAAATTTTTTTTTGAGGTTGATAGTTTATTTGTTGGAGAAGAATCGATCCTTCTCTTCTCATTTCAGGATTGACCATCTCGAGTCCTCTGTTGAGAATGGAAATTCAATAATAAATAAGTCTTAAGCAAACTTGTTTATTCGTCTTTTTCGAACTATGTTTCCTTCATATGATAGAATATGGGTTTAAATAAATTGGATCTTTGCGGAGTCTTCCCCGATAAATACTTATTTCTTTTATCCATATTTTTCCATAGATAGCAAGTTTGAATTAGTATACAAAAAACTAAACTAAACCAATGACTATTCATGATCCCATCCATATTGGATCAATTCCCTATACCACTTTGCAATGAAATTTGAGGAATGTTTGTTATGGTGAAACTTCGTTTAAAACGATGTGGTAGAAAGCAACGTGCGACTTGAAGGACATGATCGATTGTGGATTTTGCTATCCATCATTTTTCATAGTAATGAAAATGCTCTTGGCTCGACATAGTCTGTTCTATTCGTCCCGAACCAAATTTGCGCTGGGTTGTTTGTAAGTAAATAGTACACGATGGAGCTCGAGAGGACAGAATTGATTTTTTATCAAGGGAAAGAATCTAGGGTTAGTGAAAACTAATAAATTAGGCCAACTTTGTCAGTCTATCCTTAATATAGAAGTCGAAAGGTTAAAATAAGAAGAAAGTCCAATTTTGGAAAATTGGAAAAACTCTTTCAATTAAAAGTCTATCAAAATCAATCGCTCATATTCGATTTCTATAGAAGAGGGAAATGCTTTATCGAAGGAAATAAGAAAAAAAGGGTATGTTGCTACTCTTTTGAAAGAAAAAAGAATAGGAATTCCCGAAGTAATGTCTAAACCCAAGGATTTCACAAATCAAAGATAAAGAATTCCGGAACAAGTAAACGCGATTTTCAACTGTCTCAACAATAAAATTGTCTCAACAATTGAATTGGATCAGAATAAGGAATAAAAGTAAATTCGTTCGAGATGAGACAAAGAAAAGAGTTTAGAGACGACTCAAAAAATTTCGAAGGATTTTTCCTTTTAAGTCTGTCAGTCAAAATTAGCCAACTTGAGTCATGAGTATAAATGAAATTTGTTTTTTCTGTAAGGAAATTAATGCAAGTCATAGTCGAATTTCTATCTACTTGTATTATAGACAGAAATTCGAATCATTTTCTCGAGCCGTATGAGGAGAAAACCTCCTATACGTTTCTAGGGGGGGCATTGTTTAGCTACATCTATCCCAATAAGCTGTCTATCGAATCGTTGCAATTGATGTTCGATCTCGAAGAGAAGGAAGAGATCTTCGAAAAGTGGGTTTTTATGATCCGATAAAGAATCAAACTTGTTTAAATGTTCCAGCTATTCTCTATTTCCTTGAAAAGGGTGCTCAACCTACAAGAACTGTTTATGATATTTTAAGGAAGGCAGAATTCTTTAAAGAAAAAGAAGGAACTTTGAGTTAATTGAAGAACTAAATGAATAAAAAAGTAGGAGAGGGATCACTAGTATCCCTCGTTGTCTAATTATTTAGACACAATTTGCCTCTTTCTTAGTCCTATTTTTGACTGGATTTATGTCGTGCCAATCCAACATAAGCCCTTATTTTATTTACTTTTTATATCTAATTTGTTTTCTTACCATTGTATTTCCATTGACAAAGGTCTATTGAACAAATAGAATTTGTAGATAGATAGGTCTCTTTATCCTCACTCCATATTAGGTTTTTCTGCCTACACTTCGCTCAAATGATAGGGTTGTCCCTCTTGCATGTACTCTCATACAAGATTTTTTGATTTCTTTAAATAGAAATTGCTAAAAAAATGACAATTTTGCCATCGTGATTGAAGCCGCTCTTTTTTTAACCTTAGTGAAATTTAACCGGACCTGTTCATTTTGGCATTTGAGTGTTTTTAATGGGGGATAAAATCTTTCTTTTGATGTCTTGCTAGTTCAATGTTTTGACAGGAGCGTGCGGTGTAATTCCATTGATTTTTGGGTTTCGATCGTATCTAAGATCCTATTTTATCTGGGTTGCTAACTCAATGGTAGAGTACTCGGCTTTTAAGTGCGACTATGATCTTTTACACATTTGGATGAAGCAACAAATTCGTTCAGACTCTTGGTAGAGTCTAGAAGACCACGACTGATCCTCAAGGGTAATGAATGGAAAAAATAGCATGTCGTAATAAAATCAAATTCTTATTTTTGATTTTTGGAATGGAATAAAAAAATTCCGATTTTCTGGGTCTAGTGAATAAATGGATAGAGTCTGGCTCCAATTCTGGTAAAATAAAAAGCAACGAGCTTAACTTCTTAATTGAAATGATTCCCCGATCTAATTAGACGTTAAAAATAGATTAGTGCCTGATGCGGGGAAAGGTTGGGTTTTCCTATGAGCGGACCCTTGATTTTTTCTTTGTTTTTTTAGAAATCCTAATTATTCTTGATTATGGATTGAAAAGGGATGTTATGGATTGAATGTGTAAAAGAAGCAGTATATTGATAAAGAGACTGTATTCCAAAGTCAAAAGAGCAATTGGCCTGTAAAAATAAAAGATTTGTTCTCTTTTGTAATTAGAACAAACATAAACTAATTGGATAGAAAAGGAAAAGATCTGTGGATTAGACTCCCTTTCTTTCCAGGGTTTGTATTAAAAAATGCAACACCCTGTTCTGACCATATTGCACTATGTATCATCATTTGATAAACCGAGAAATGCTTCCTCTTTCTGATTCAAGTAGAAATACAAATGGAAAAATTCGAAGGGTATTCAGAAAAACAGAAATCTCGTCAACAATACTTCGTCTACCCACTTCTCTTTCAGGAGTATATTTATGCATTTGCCCATGATTATGGATTAAATGATTCCGAGCCTGTGGAAATTGTTAGTTGTAATAACAAGAAATTTAGTTCACTACTTGTGAAACGTTTAATTATTCGAATGTATCAGCAGAATTTTTGGATTAACTCGGTTAATCATCCTACCCAAGATCGATTGTTGGATTACAACAATTTTTTTTATTCTGAGTTTTATTCTCAGATTCTATCTGAGGGGTTTGCGATCGTTGTAGAAATCCCATTCTCGCTACGAGAATTATCTTGTCCGAAAGAAAAAGAAACACCAAAGTTTCAGAATTTACGATCTATTCATTCAATATTTCCCTTTTTAGAAGACAAATTTTTGCATTTACATTATCTATCACATATAGAAATACCCTATCCTATCCATTTGGAAATTTTGGTTCAACTCCTTCAATACCGGATCCAAGATGTTCCATCTTTGCATTTATTGCGATTCTTTCTCAACTACTATTCGAATTGGAATAGTCTTATTACTTCAATGAAATCGATTTTTCTTTTGAAAAAAGAAAATAAAAGACTATTTCGATTCTTATATAACTCTTATGTATCAGAATATGAATTTTTCTTGTTGTTTCTTCGTAAACAATCTTCTTGCTTACCATTAACATCTTCTGGAACCT